AGAGTACTCGGGTTCTCCCAATAACTAAGTGGAGGAACTGGATCGGAAAAAGGAGGGATTCTAGCCAACTGAAAGGATCTTCTGATCAATCCAGAGATCATTTCGATTCCATTGGCACGGAGGATTCGGAATATCACACATTGATCAATCAAAGAGAGATTCAACAACGAAAAGAAAGATCGAGTCTTTTGGATCCTTCCTTTCTTCAAACGGAACGAACAGAGATAGAATCAGACCGATTCTCTAAAGGCCTTTCTGGATCTTCCTCAAAGTCCCGGCTATTCACGGAAGGTGAGAAGGAGATGAATAATCATCTCCCTCCGGAAGAAATCGAAGAATTTCTTGGGAATCCTACAAGATCCATTCTTTCTTTTTTCTCTGACGAATGGTCAGAACTTCATCTGGGCTCGAATCCTACTGAGAGGTCCACTGTGGATCAGAAATTGTTGAAGAAAGAACAAGAGGTTTCTTTTGCCCCTTTCCGGCGATCGGAAACTAAAGAAATAGTGAATCTATTCAAGACAATGGCGTATTTACAAAAGACCGTCTCAATTCATCCTATTTCATCAGATCCGGGATGTGATATGGTTCCGAAGGATGAACTGGATTCAGAAGAGAGATTTCAAGAAATGGCAGATCTATTCACTCTATCAATAACCGAGCCGGATCTGGTGTATCATAAGGGATTTGCCTTTTCTATTGATTCTTCCGTATTGGATCAAAAACAATTCTTGGCTGAGGCCAGGGATGAATCGAAAAAGAAATCTTTATTGGTTCTACCTCCTGTTTTTTACCAAGAGAATGAATCTTTTTATCGAAGGATCAGAAAAAGGGGGGTCCAGATCTCCTGCGGGAATGATTTGGAAGATCCAAAACCAAAAATAGTGGTATTTGCTAGCAACAACATCGTGGAGGCAGTCAATCAATATAGATGGATCCGAAATCTGATTCAAATCCAATATAGCACCCATGGGTACATAAGAAATGTATTGAATCGATTCTTTTTAATGAATCGATCCGATCGCAACTTCGAATATGGAATTCAAAGGGATCAAATAGGAAATGATACTCTGAATCATAGAACTTTTATGAAATATACGATCAACCAACATTTATCGAATTTGAAAAAGAGTCAAAAGAAAGGGTCCGATCCTCTTATTTTGATTTCTCGAACCGAGAGATCCGTGAATCGGGATCCTAATGCATATAGATACAAATGGTCCAAGGGGAGCAAGAATTTCCAGGAACATTTGGAACATTTCGTTTCTGAGCAGAAGAGCCGTTTTCAAGTGGTCTTCGATCGATATCGATCAATACGTAATCGATATCGATCAATACGTAATCGATATCGATCACGTATTAACCAATATTCGAGTGATCGGTCTGAGGTTAGCGACAAAAAAGATAATCGATATCGATCACGTATTAACCAATATTCGAGTGATCGGTCTGAGGTTAGCGACCAAAAAAATTTGGCTAAGTTCCGTTCTTTCGTTTTCTCCAAGTTACTTCTTTTTTTGTCTAACTCACTTCCTTTTTTCTTTGTGAGTTTCGGGAATACCCCCCCCATTCAGAGGTCCGAGATCCGCGTCTCTGAATTGAAAGGTCCGAATGATCGACTCTGCAATCAGTTCTTAGAATCAATAGGTCTTCAACTCGTTTATTTGAAAAAATTGAAACCATTCTTATTGGATGATCATGAGACTTCCCAAAAATCGAAATTATTGTTCAATAAGAAACCAGAGGGGATGATTGACTCATTCCATACTAGAAATAATCGCGGGAAATCTTTGGATTCCTATTTCTCAATGATATCCCACGATCAAGACAATTGGTTGAATCCCGTGAAACCATTTCATAGAAGTTCATTGATCTCTTCTTTTTATAAAGCAAATCGACTTCGATTCTTGAATAATCCACATGACTTCGGCTTCTTTTGTAACAAAAGATTCCCCTTTTATGTGGATATCAAGAATTTGGATTTTACGTATGGACAATTCCTCAATATCTTGTTCATTCGCAACACAAAATTTTCTTTGTGCGGCGACAAAAAAAAACATGCTTTTTTGGAGAGAGATACTATTTCATCAATCGAGTCACAGGTATCTAACCTATTCAAGGATTTTCCACAAAGTGGTGACGAAAGGTATAACTTTTACAAATATTTCCACCTTGCAATGCGATCTGATCCATTAGTTCGTAGAGCTATTTACTCGATCGCAGACATTTCTGGAACACCTCTAACAGAGGGACAGAGAGTCAATTTTGAAAGAACTTATTGTCAACCTCTTTCAGATATGAATCTATCTGATTCAGAAGGGAAGAACTTGTATCAGTATCTCAATTTCAATTCAAACATGGGTTTGATTTATTCTGAGAAATGTTTCTCATCCGAAAAGAGGAAAAAGAAAAAACCCGAAAAGAGGAAAGAGAAAAAACCCGAAAAGAGGAAAGAGAAAAAACCCGAAAAGAGGAAAGAGAAAAAACCCGAAAAGAGGAAAGAGAAAAAACCCGAAAAGAGGAAAGAGAAAAAACCCGAAAAGAGGAAAGAGAAAAAACCCGAAAAGAGGAAAGAGAAAAAACAGAGTCTTTATCTAAAGCAATGGGTTGAGAAAGTGCAGATGGATAGAGCCTTGCAAGGAGAGAGGGTTTCTTTAATTCTCTCAAACTGGAATCTATTCAAAACATATGTTATGCCATTTAGCCTTACCTCGACAGGGTACAATTTGCTAAAGTTGATGTTTTTAGATACTTTGGGATCATACGTAATGCCGCTACTAAGGAGCAGTCCAAAATTTGTATCCATTTGTTATGCTATATCTGATCCATGCGGAATATCATGGCGAATTCTTCAGAAAAAATTGTGTCTTTTACAATGGAATTGGATAAGTGCGATTTCGAATAAGTGTTTCCATAAGCTTCTTCTGTCTGAAGAAAGTATTCATCGAAATAATGAGTCACCATCGATGACAGATCTGAGATGGCCAAATCTTGGGGCGTTCCTCTATTCAATCCTTTTCCTTCTTTTTGTTGCTGGACATCTCGTTTTTTCACACCTTCTCTTTTTATCCCAAGACTTTAGTGAGTTACAGAGAGATTTCGCAAGGGCCCAATCTTTGATGATTCCATCATACATCGTGGAGTTGCGAGAACTTCTGGATATGTACCCCGCACCTCGTTCTTTCAAGAAGCTCTTTCTAGCTGCTCGGGAAAAATTAGTAAATTATCTACGATGGGGTGGTGGACGCAAATCTTTTCTTATCCATCTCTTCGAGCTCCTCAATATCACACCAAATCCCATCGATCGAATCGCTTTTTTGAAAAATACGAGACATCTAAGTCATACAAGTAAAGAGCTCTATTCATTGATAACAGAGCTAGGGGATTTCTCTTCTCTCTGTTCTGGTCAACGTTATCGTTATGATCAAATAATAGAAAATGTGAACGGTCCTTGTTGTTTGATTGACGATAAAATAGAATCCTGGATCTCGAACTGTGATGCGATTGAGGATAAAGAAAGAGAATTCTTGGTTCCGTTTTGCAACTTCACGAGAGAAACAAGGATTGATCAAATTCTATTGAGTTTGACTCATAGTGATCATTTATCAAACAATGACTCTGCCTCTCAAATGAGTGAAGAACCGGGAGCATTTTACTTACGACACTTAGTTGACATTCATAAAAAGGGTCTAATGAATTATGAGTGCAATACATCCTGTTTAGCAGAAAGACGGATATTCCTTGCTCATTATCAGACAATCACTTATTCACCGTGCGGGGATAATCGTTCTCATTTCCCATCTCATGGAAAAACCTTTTCGCTCCGCTTACCCCTACACCCCTCTAGGGCTACTTTAGTGATAGGTTCTATAGGAAGTGGACGATCCTATTTGGTCAAATCCCTAGCGACAAACTCCTATGTTCCTCTCATTACAGTAGTTCTGAACAAGTTCCTGAAGAACTGGACGCCTCAAGGTTTTGATATTCACGAGAGTGGCGTTTATGATGAGTATGGTGACGATGCGGAGGAGGCGAACGATTACGGGGCCAGTTTTTTTGATTTTTTGGACAATGACAGTGACGATTATGAGGATCGTGACAGTGACGATTATGATGAGCCTGGTGCCAGTGACGATTATGAGGATCGTGATATGGAAGATTTTGTTGATAGCGAGATGACGGAGTGGCTAACTAAGACGAATGTGCCACTTGTGTATCAGTTGCTGGACGATGAAATAGACGAATTTTATATCACCCTTCAATTCGAATTAGCAAAAGCAATGTCTCCTTGCATACTATGGATTCCAAACATTCATGATCTGGATGCGAAAGAGTCGGATTACTTATCCCTCGGTCTATTAGTGAACCATCTCTCCAGGGATTGTGGAAGACGTTCCACTAAAAATGAGATTCTTGTTATTGCTTCGACTCATATTCCCCAAAAAGTGGATCCCTCTCTAATAGGTCCGGATGGATTAAGTACATGCATTAAGACACGAAGGCTTCTTGTTCCACAACAACAACAGTGCCTTTTCACCCTTTCATATACTAGGGGATTTCACTTGGAAAATAAAATGTTCCATACTCATACTAATGAATTCGAGTCCACAATCTTGGGTCCCAGTGTACCAGATCTTGTAGCACTTACCAACGAGGCCCTATCGATTAGTATTACACAGAAGAAATCAATTATAGACACTACTACAATTAGATATGCTCTTCATAGAAAAACTTGGGATTTGGAAGCCGACAGAAACCTAAGCCCGGCTAAGGAGCATGGGACCCTTTTCTATCAGGTAGGAAGGGCTTTTGCACACACTGTACTTCTAAGGAATTGCCCCATAGATCCTATATCTATCTATATCAAGAAGAACTTATGTGAAGCAGGGGATTCTTCTTTGTACAAATGGTACTTCGAACTTGGAACGAGCATGAAGAAATTAACGATACTTCTTTATCTTTTGACTTGTTCTGCCGGATCGATCGCTCAAGACCTTTTG